CAGGGTTTCTCTGAATTTGAAAGTTTTCACTTAGTAGGTCTCCATACTAAGGCTCAAGCCAATTAAGTCCGTAGCGTCTACCGATTTCGCCATATCCCCCTTTTTTTTAAGATTTTTTTAAGATTAGGATCTCAGGGTGATGTCCTTCCCCTTTCTTTTTTTTCTTTCATTTCGGTCGGAACCGTCGAATTCATAAGATTTTATATGAATTACTATAACCGAAAAATTTTTTGTCTATCTTCTTTCATCTCTATCGGAAGTCTATATTTGAATTTTTTTTGGTCTAATCAGAAATGATTCTATCATTTCTGTAACTACAATTCAATATAGATGTATATATACCGTATATATCCTATTCCCCGTTGATTTTGCCATACAATTTTGAATACTCAAAGGGTCGATTCTTTTTTTTTGATGATAGTCTATAAATGAAAGCAGAAGAATAGCTTATTAAGATTCAAAGTTAATCTTTATCGATTCTGATTTTTGTATTTCGATTTTGAAATGAATTTGAAAATTCATAGCTCTACTAAATTAAAAAGAGAAATAGAATTTCATATAATTTCTAAATCTACTTGTTCTAGACACAAAATAGAATATACATAGAGAGAAATAAACTAAATTCAATATTTCTATTTTTTTTATTTCAAATAGTTATTTGAAATTCGTATCATAAAAGAATAAAAATGAATAAGCCTAAAATAAAATATAGTTTATTTAATTCCAGTGCATGTAGAATTTATGTGAGCCCGCTTAGCTCAGAGGTTAGAGCATCGCATTTGTAATGCGATGGTCATCGGTTCGATTCCGATAGCTGGCTTTTCTCTATTTTTAGTTGTATTTGTTCAATCTTTTTATTCTTTATATTCTATCTATATTTATTCTATTTATATATAAATATATATATTTTTTTTTTTGAAATCGAAGAACAAAGAAAAGAATAAGGGTGCCTTTTTCTTCTTCAAAACGATCTATTATGTTATAGAAACTTCTAACTCGAAATAAAAGAAAAAGGAAAAGAAGAGGGGTCAATCGCGGCCGAACAAATCCGAAAAAACTCTTTCTTTTCTTTTTTTTTACTTATAATACAAAATATATAATATATAAAAAGGTTCGTATATGATGTATATACAATCCATTTCATTATTCATTGTAATACAATACTTCAGGGGATTTCGTTTCATTTATCATTTAGTTCAGTTTTAACTTAGGTTTTTTTGTCATATGGAATATATATATATAAATAGAAATTAAAGAAAAGAAATAAAGAAAGGAGTCTTTATGTCGCGTTACCGAGGGCCTCGTTTCAAAAAAATACGCCGTCTAGGGGCTTTACCTGGACTAACTAATAAAAGGCCTAGAGCCGGAAGTGATCTTAGAAACCAATCACGTTCCGGGAAAAGATCTCAATATCGTATTCGTCTAGAAGAAAAACAAAAATTGCGTTTTCATTATGGTATTACAGAAAGACAATTACTTAAATATGTCCGTATCGCCAGAAAAGCCAAAGGGTCAACAGGTCAGGTTTTACTACAATTACTTGAAATGCGTTTGGATAACATACTTTTTCGATTGGGTATGGCTCCGACTATTCCTGGAGCCCGCCAATTAGTTAACCATAGACATATTTTAGTTAATGGCCGTATAGTAGATATACCAAGTTATCGTTGCAAACCTCAAGATACTATTATGTCCAGGGATGAACAAAAATCCAGAGTTCTAATTCAAAATTCTCTTGATTCATCCCCCCGGGAGGAATTGCCCAAACATTTGACTCTTCAACCATTCCCGTATAAAGGATTAGTCAATCAAATAATAGATAGTAAGTGGGTCGGTTTGAAAATAAATGAATTACTAGTGGTAGAATATTATTCTCGTCAGACCTAGCCCTAAAAAAATCCGAAGCAAGGGGTTTGGACAATTTGGCCCCTTTCTTCCGACAAAGTAATATGACTTAAGGTTTAAAGTCGGGGGTTTGATACATATTTCTCCCAATCATATATTCTATCCCATCGTGAACTTTCCTATTGATGTATCATAGTCCACTCTTGACAGTATTTTACGTACCACAGCAATTCGAAATCGAAGAAATATATCAAAAATAGAAATAGAAAGAAGGATCTAACTCTTATGTTCTAATAAGAGTATTTCTTGTTGTTTTATTTGTTACAGTTAGGAATGTTGGCAAATTAAATTAGGTTTTAGGTGAAAATACGGAAAGAGAGGGATTCGAACCCTCGGTAAACAAAAGCCTACATAGCAGTTCCAATGCTACACCTTCAACCACTCGGCCATCTCTCCTACACACTGATTATGACTCAGAAACTGAAAAAATAGCGAGCCATTCCTACGTTCATATTTCTATTACTATTCTACTATTCTCTACTATTCGATTTTGGTTTGGCTAGGTACGACTACGACCAACCCACCAATACTATAAACTAATAGTTAATCGTATAACGATATAGTAATAGACAATTTTTTCTAAAAAAATGATTTCTCGCAAGTCTTTTCTTGTGAACGAATCCAATAAATAAGAAATAGTTGTATAAGTCGTAGTAGAAAATATATATCTTTATTGAAATTTTTGGAAATGAATCCCTTTTTATGTTATTTTGTACTGTACAAACCCTTTGTTTGTGTAATCATTTTCCCATAAGGGGGAATGAGAAGAATTTTAGAATGGATTGATACCTATGCCTAGATCGAGGATAAATGGAAATTTTATTGATAAGACCTTTTCAATTGTGGCCAATATCTTATTACGAATAATTCCGACAACTTCAGGAGAAAAAGAGGCATTTACTTATTACAGAGATGGTGTGATTTGATTTTCTTTAGTATTTCATTTCCTTTTGCTGTTCCTAGTTTTAGGAGAACGGCACACGATTCGGGATAGAAAGAACAAAAATTCTTACTTCCATATTATAGAAAAAAATAAACCTACGCTTGTTGAAGGTGAAGTTTCGAAATAGAACAATCCCTTCTGTCGTGTATCCCCGATTGATGCAACCTCAGATACTATGTTTCAGTTAGCGATTTTAGTATTGAGCGAAAGGCGTAACCTTTGTGTTTTGTATTACAGGTCAATCCTACTTCCTAGTAATATAGTACCAATAGGCGGCATAGGGGAAGAAACACTACACTTAGCAATCAACAACACGAAAGCTTTGTTAAAAATTACTTACCTACTCCCTTTCTTTTCGTATCTTATCTGGATTGGGACTAACAAGAATGGTTGGGACAACAAACATCCATCTCGTTCGTACTTTGGATACCCATATAACCATCGAAGACTGTTGAAGTGACTATTTCCTGGAAATTAGGAGGCGTTGAGGACAAAGGAATTGTTGGAGTTATCCTTTCTATTTAGTACGACGACACGCGATTCTAGTAAAAGCTCTTGCGCAAGAAGGTTGGCTAGAGATTTTTGTAAAAACACTAGCCCCGCTGAGTTCATAATGAGAATGTTTTAACCCTTTTTGATTATTCCATGTATTTTTTATTTTCATTATGTATATTAAGGGAGGAGCCGTATGAGGTGAAAATTTCACGTACGGTTCTGGAACGGAGATTCTTTGATTTGAATCGAATAACGACCGTAACGGATGTCAGCTCAATCCGAAGGAAATTATGCGGAAGCTTTACAGAATTATTACGAAGCTATGCGACTAGAAATCGATCCCTACGATCGAAGTTATATACTCTATAATATAGGCCTTATTCACACAAGTAATGGAGAACATACGAAAGCTTTAGAATATTATTTTAGGGCACTTGAACGAAACCCATTCTTACCACAAGCTTTTAATAATATGGCAGTGATCTGTCATTACGTGCGGCTATCTCCACTATAGAAAGAAAAGGGAAGACAAAAACAAAATCTGCTAGTAAATACGAAAACAAGGCTCGCTACAAATGCATCGTCGAAAACGATGATTTCTTTGAGCTGTAGCAAAGAAAGAAACTTCATATTATCATATTAATAGAAGTCAAAACATGCCTAGATACTTTTTTCTATGTCTATGGATAAAAAAAGGATCTAATTAATAGAGAGGAAGCACCGTAAAGATCAATTAATGAGGTTTTTTGCCAATACATTAAGAAAAGAACTGCTTACTTATGTCTACATATAAAATAGAGAAAAGTTAGGAATTAACTTCTGTAATAGAGTCGATCCACTAAGACTAAGGTATTAAGCGGCGGTGTAGGATCAAATCCCAAAGACAGTAAGTCTTTTCTTTATTACTTATGTTTATGAAGTAAAGCCTTTTTCAAAGATTCTATAGAACTTTCAATATGAAACCGAGATAGTTACCTTGCGAAAAATACGACGGCTAGAAGTAAATACCTATGCTTTTTTCTGCAGGTAGGAGAAAAGATAAAACTGAAACTGATTGTTAATTAAATCAAAAGGAAAGTTTGAAACTCATGTGATTAACCTCTTTTGGTTCCCCTGAACAGTGTTATATAGATCTATGTTATATAGATCTATAAGAAATCTCATTCAGTTTAACGACACCAAAAGAATTCACTGCGGAGCCGTATGAGGTAGGAAACTCTCAAGTACGGTTCTAAGGGAAGGAATCGACCCACATATTCCTATTCCGACCGGGGAGAACAGGCCATTCAACAGGGGGATTCTGAAATTGCGGAGGCTTGGTTCGATCAAGCCGCTGAGTATTGGAAACAGGCTATAACACTTACTCCTGGAAATTATATTGAAGCGCATAATTGGTTGAAGATCACGGGGCGTTTCGAATAAAAGAAGAAAAATTCTTTTTATTAGTTTAAATTTTTTTTCTCCTTTGTTTGAATTCATCTTGGTCCATTAGTCAAATAACATTCTTCGAGGAAGAACCAATCAAAGAATTTCATTATATTCCTTTTCGGATCGTTCTAGTTTGTTTGGTATTTCGTAGGGATAAAGAATACATATATAGAGTACAGAATCGATTTATTTCTTTTCGTCTATTGGCTATTAATACAATACAAATACA